GAATGTAAAGACACTTTTTTTAACCCCAATTTAATGAACGATTATATATTAATATAATTGGAATCGATCTTAATTAATCCCTCGTTACTGCTCAACGAAGAAGTAATAGGTAGGGATGACAGGATTTGAACCTGTGACATTTTGTACCCAAAACAAACGCGCTACCAAGCTGCGCTACATCCCTACAATTGGTCTACAGTATCATTGTATAGAATTCCTGTCTTGTTTTCCACATCGTTATTTTGTCCATTGATATATACAATTTATATGGGCATTTCGTCTTTTTGGTCCCATTTAACATATAATAATAGTAAAAGAAAAGTCTTATATACGTATGAGATACGGAACGGAACCTGTCGTAAAAATAAATGAGTAGTTTTCGGGAATGCTCGGGACGAAAGGGACGTTTTTTTATGTTTTAAGAAAAATTTTATTTACCGGATAGTTGTATATTTCAATTTGAATTAGGGATTCCGTGTACAAGGTTCTTAACTGCATATGCATCTGATCATATATGTATTACCATTTTAGATTACAATAAAAAAAGGAAGGAGATTTTTCAATGCGAGATCTAAAAACATATCTTTCCGTGGCACCGGTATTAAGTACTCTATGGTTCGGGTCTTTAGCAGGTCTATTGATAGAGATTAATCGTTTTTTCCCAGATGCGTTGACATTCCCCTTTTTTTGATTATTGATACGGTACCAAATAACGAAGATTCGAGATAAAATTAAATATTTGTGACTAATCCTTTGCCCCTTTTTCTCTTTTTTACCTTTTTCCTTAAAGGGAGGAAAGAGAAAAAAGAAAGGGTGTATTCAACAGCTTCGAGACTTGGGTTCAAGTTTGAATTAAATAAATTATTAAATTCAAAAATTAACTAGGGATGGAGGTAGAATAAACAGGGTGTGGCCTAGATCTAGGACAAGACTCTTAGACAAGGTACTTAAATGGAAATGAAATACTGTGATTTGAAATAAAGTTTAGAAATTTTTTTAGTATATTGATATTGATTGCAGGGAAGTTTTTAGAATTGGATTTCAAGTTAATAACTTCTATTTTTCCTTCCTTTCTTCTTCTTCGTTTCGGATCGAAAATAGAAGAGTTGAGTAAATCAAAAATCCAAAGGGGGTTCATGGCCAAGGGGAAAGATGTCCGAATAACGGTTATTTTGGAATGTACCAGTTGTGTTCGAAACGGTGTTAATAAGGTATCAACGGGTATTTCCAGATATATTACTGAAAAGAATCGTCACAACACGCCTAATCGATTGGAATTGAGAAAGTTCTGTCCATTTTGTTACAAACATACGATTCATGGGGAGATAAAGAAATAGATCGAATCCAGCACATGTATGTAACCCTTCCTTGGAAGGGTAAAAATGACATTCTATATAGAACATAGTTAAATATGATATATATAACATAATTAAATATAAACAAACCAAATCCTATTTATTCTAATTCATTTTAGATCCGACCGAAATAGGATTTTCGGGATAAGGAATAAACTAAACAAACCATGGATAAATCCAAGCGACCTTTTCTTAAATCCAAGCGATCTTTTCGTAGGCGTTTGCCCCCGATTCAATCGGGGGATCGAATTGATTATAGAAACATGAGTTTAATTAGTCGATTTATTAGCGAACAAGGAAAAATATTATCTAGACGGGTGAATAGATTGACCTTGAAACAACAACGATTAATTACTATTGCTATAAAACAAGCTCGTATTTTATCTTTGTTACCTTTTCTTAATAATGAGAAACAGTTTGAAAGAACCGAGTCGACTACCAGAACTGCGGGTCTTCGAGCCAGAAATAAATAGGCTTACTCTTTCGTCACTTGAATAAAAAGTAAAATCAGAACTAAAACGAAGATTGATGTTTTGTTCGAAAAATATGAAAAATACATATTTAATTATCGTGTTGTAAGAAAAAAAAGAATCGGGTAAGAATAAAGATTCTTTTTGAGTGTGTTAATTCATTTTGACTTTACCCTCCCGGAGTTCATTCTCCGGGGAACTCCGTTTAAATTATTCCGGTGGATTCTTTCCAATCTACTTCTTTTATGATCTCATTGGAAATCATATAAAGACAATTTATATTTGATATAGCTATTTGTGCAAGTATTTTACGATTAAGAAGTACCTGTTTCTTATATAGGTCATGTATTAATCTACTATAACTACAGGATACCCCTATTTCACGAATTACTGCGTTTATTCGAGTGATCCACAAACGGCGAAAATTTCTCTTTTGCTTATCCCTATCCCGATGAGACGAAACCAAAGCTCTTATTTTCTGTTGAGTAATTGTTCGAGTAAGTCTTGAATGAGCCCCTCGAAAGCTTGATGCAAATAAACGAATTTTTGTTCTACGTCTCCGAGCTATATTTCCCCGTCTAATTCTGGTCATTTAATAAATGAAACTTTGACGAATAACTAATAGATTTCCTTTCTTTCAGTTATTCTTTTTCCCTTTCCTAGTCTATTAATAACAAAGCTTTTTTCCAATGTATAAACTAAAAATTCCAATGACTTTGGCTACTATAACCTTCCCGACCACTATTTTTATTTTTTCTAGACATTTCACTTCGAAATAAGAAATTATATTTTACTAGGTATCAAAATATAATAAATAAAAAATATAAATGGATAAAGAAATAGTGGCTTCCTTCGTTTATATGGTTACTTCTTAAACGGTGAGGTTTTCTCTATACACCGGAGCCTTTACTTCATTTAATCAATGTTATTGGTAACTTGTATAGTTCACATTCTTTGGCTCTACCCATGAATTATCCAGTAATAGGTCTTTCACGATTAGATCTACTTACACAGTAACGGTATTTAATTATGAAAGTTGGCTGGGTAGCTAACCCTGTTAGTCCGTTCTTGCAAAAGGGGCCTAAGTTTTCTGTTTTTATTTTTAAGTAGGATTTTCTCCGCTTAATGGATAACCATTTGTTACCAATGGAGAATTGCTTCTCATCTTAAATTGAGGTGATTGGATTTGCACCAACGGAAACCATAAATTTCATACACAATAGAATGGATATATTTTTTTTATACTGAATTGAACGGACTTCTTTTTCTATTCTATCCTATTCCCCGGTACTGATCATTGATACTAGAAAAGGTTTTATTTATTTTATCTTTATCCCAGCTCATGATCTGAACGAGTCGCACATACACCCTAGTACATGTTCCTCGACGCTGAGGGCATCCCCGAAGTGCGGGGGATTTTGTGACATTTCTGATTGGCTGTCTTGTATTTCTAATAAGTTGTTTAATAGTTGGCATGTTGAATCATATCATATAAATAATGGGCTGGTTTAGATCGATCCTAACCTGATGATACTTCTATTTAATTATTTAATTTTCCTGATGAAACTTTCTATTTAATTTTGTAGTAAATTCAGCAAAAATCTAAAATAGGAAATCGAGAATTTGCGCGAAAAAAAAATCCGGGCTTTTTCACTCAACCACCGCTACAAGATCAACAATTCCATAAGCTTGGGCTTCTGTTGCTGACATAAAAACATCTCTTTCCATGTCTTCCGAGACAACCCATAAAGGTTTGTCCGTTCTTTGTACATAAACCCTTGTTAGGGTTTCACGCAGTTTTAGCAGCTCTTCCGCTTCCAGGATAAATTCTCCCGTTTGTGCCTCATAAAAAGAACTAGCAGGTTGATGAATCATTACCCTGATGGTATAACAAAAAAGGGGTTCCTCTATTTTGCATGATGAATAGAAAAGAAAGATAAAGAATAAAAAGAAAAAAAAAAATAAAGATAGAATTGAACAACCACAACCGTACGGGCATCTTTTATGCATTGCATACGGCTCTATAATAAAATTGACCTTTACCTTCAAAAAAATAGGATCTATCAGACCCAGATCGGTAAATGATCAAATTACCACCCTTCCTTTCGTAGGCGTTCAAAAATACTATGATGGTTCCGTTGCTTTATATATATATTTAATATTATTTGGTTTGTCTGTGTTTCAGCAATCCCAAAGTTGCTTTTTATAAAATTAAGGAAAAAAATCTTGTTTTTTATTTTCGAACTCTTTCAGAACACAACTAAGCCCCCGGTGTGAAAATAAAAAAGTTTGTGACGCTGAACTGGAATCTCCAATATAAAAAAATAGGAAATCCCTTTTATCTCATACTACTCTCTCGATACATAATCAAATGTTTTGAAAAAACAATAAAAATTGTTTTATTTTGATATCGAATTCAAAGTGCCATGCTATTATTACTTAATATTAATATGGCGAAGGCATAGTCTTATTTTTTTCTCTCAAATAAAAACCTCATTGGCGCCAAGCGTGAGGGAATGCTAGACGTTTGGTAATTTCCCCTCCGGCCAAGATAAAAGATCCCATTGAAGCGGCTAATCCCATGCATATTGTCTGTACATCTGGTCGCACAAATTGCATTGTATCATAAATAGCCACTCCAGGGATAACCCATCCGCCGGGAGAGTTTATAAACAAATAGAGATCTTTGGTATCATTCTCGATACTGAGATATACCATAAGACCAATAAGTTGGTTCGAGATCTCGCTATCAACCTCTTGTCCTAAAAAAAGTAATCTTTCTCGATAAAGTCGGTTGATTAGGGTAAAATTAGATCCCTTACGAACCGTACAGGCGCCTTTTGGTGCATACGGTTCAACAAAAAATTGCAAAAAAAAATCAATGTGCAGATTCCAATCCTCTTTCTTTTTTCATATTAGTAGAAGGTTCTTTCTTACTTCTAACGAAAGGACTTTTCTTCGGTTTTTAAAAAAAGACAGGTTTTTACTCCTTTTCGTATAATATTCTTGTAATATAAAAATAATAGAAAAGAAAAAAAGCAGTCACTAAACTTATTGAATTAACTTCTTATTGATATATTGTTTCATCGAGATCTAATCCAAATCACAATGTCGTTTTCTTGTTCCTGAACGGGCCCTGTTAATTTTTTTAGGTTTATGCTCTACTCCGGGTAAA